CTTCGATCTAGTGATGGAACTAAAAAGAAAAATTATAATTCTTAATTCTATATGGTTGAATAAAAATTGGATTGGCCATTTGATATAATTGCTATGCTTAGTGTGTGACTCGTTGGTTTTTTAGGGTTAGGATTAAATAAAAAAAAAGACCAGCCTCTTAGTATAAACTAATAACTATAGGACTAATAACCAACTCATCACTTCGCATTATCTGGATCCAAAGAACCGGTCAAGATATGATATATCGGTCATATCATTGTAGCAACTGAAATATTTTTTGCATAAACAAAAGAAAAATCAATCTAATTCTAAGTTATAAAGCGAAATAGAGAACAAAGATGTGGATAAAAGGAAGGGTGAAAGAAAGAGAGAGAAAAATACCAATGATATAGAATTCCATCCAATATGTAAGGTCTATGAGTCATCTCATAAAAGGCAGTGTAATAAAGCATCAATACTGATTCGTACATAATTAAATGAATCTGTTTATAAAATAAAAAAATAAGAGCTTCGAGTCAATAAAGACTAAGAAGATTGACTCAAGAAAAATTTTCATTATGAGCTCCATTGTAGAAATCAGACCTAACCATTAAATAAGAAGCGATGGGAACGATGGAACCTATGAATCCAAATCTATTGAAAACGGATTCATTGATCGGGATGGCGGAACAAACCAGAGACTAATTCATTCATATTCATCTATTGGGAAAAGAAAAATCAAGAGCTAACCCTACAACTGAAATAGCGATGAAAAGAGTAAATATTCGCCTGCGAAACCTTTATTTTCTTGGATTGCTAAATTTGGGTCAATCGAAGAAAATAAAAGACAAAACAAAATAAAGATTCGTTATAACATTATAAAAATAAAAAGTCATACAATATTTAAATTTAAAATAGAAATATTAATATGTTTAGTTATCTAAAAAAACAAGATATACAAACGAATAATATAGAAGTTGAAGATTTTATTATTCGCGAGGAGCTGGATGAGAAGAAACTCTCACGTCCAGTTCTGTAGTAGAGATGGAATTCAGAACCAACCATCAACTATAACCCCAAAAGAACCAGATTTCGTAAACAACATAGAGGAAGAATGAAGGGAATATCTTATCGAGGTAATCATATTTCTTTCGGTAAATATGCTCTTCAGGCACTTGAACCTGCTTGGATCACATCTAGACAAATAGAAGCAGGTCGACGAGCAATGACACGAAATGCACGACGTGGTGGAAAAATATGGGTACGTATATTTCCAGACAAACCGGTTACAGTAAGACCCGCAGAAACACGTATGGGTTCGGGGAAAGGATCCCCTGAATATTGGGTAGCTGTTGTTAAACCAGGTCGAATCCTTTATGAAATGGGTGGAGTAACAGAAAATATAGCCAGAAAGGCTATTTCAATAGCATCGTCTAAAATGCCTATACGAACTCAATTCATTATTTTGGCATAAAAATGGAGAATCAAAGGAAATAGGTCTTGAGGATTAAAAAAAAAAAAAACAATCGCAGGTGCTGATTTCTTTTTTTGGACAAACAATATTTCTTTTTTCTTCGCCCTTTGCATTGAAAGAATAGATTATAAAAAAAATGATATGATTCAACCCCAGACCCTTTTGAATGTAGCGGATAACAGCGGGGCTCGAGAATTGATGTGTATTCGAATCATAGGAGCTAGCAATCGTCGATATGCTCATATCGGTGACGTTATTGTTGCTGTGATCAAAGAAGCAGTGCCAAATATGCCCCTAGCAAGATCAGAAGTGGTCAGAGCTGTAATTGTACGTACTTGTAAAGAACTCAAACGTGATAACGGTATGATAATACGATATGATGACAATGCTGCGGTTGTCATCGATCAAGAAGGAAACCCAAAGGGAACTCGGGTTTTTGGTGCAATTGCCCGGGAATTGAGACAGTTAAATTTTACTAAAATAGTTTCATTAGCTCCGGAGGTATTATAAAATGAGACCATGATATGGTTATAGTAAAGTATTTGAAAGAAAGAAATGGATTCAGATTAATTAATAGATTCTGTCTCATGCATATGCCTTTAAGAATTCATATTCATAAACAAATAAGTAAAAACAACAAGAAAAGCATGTTGATTATATCAAAATTTGGGAGCACCAAGAATTTTAATTCATCATGGGTAAGGATACTATTGCTGACATAATAACCTCTATACGAAATGCCGATATGGATAAAAAAAGAGTGGTTCGAATAGCATCTACTAATATCACTGAAAATATTGTTAAAATACTTTTACGAGAAGGTTTTATCGAAAACGTGAGAAAACATCAAGAAAACAAAAAGGATTTTTTGGTTTTAACCCTACGACATAGAAGGAATAGGAAAAGGCCTTATAGAAATATTTTAAATTTAAAACGGATCAGTCGGCCTGGTCTACGAATCTATTCTAACTATCAACGAATTCCTAGAATTTTAGGCGGGATAGGAATTGTAATTCTTTCTACTTCTCGAGGTATAATGACAGACCG